TACAGCATCTATAGGATAACTTCCATCTTGAGAGTTAATTGTTGGTTTTGTACAATATCCGCGATCTCTCCTTATTTGTAATCCAATACACAAATCAATCGGTTCCGTCAGATTAGCTATATGTTGTGTTGTGTCAACTATTTCCACGGAAGGTGGTGAGATGATATCTTGAGCGGTTACGTATTTAGGGCCCTTGACGCAAATGGATGCGTCTCGAACTCCATGTATATTACTTCTCAATACAATTTCTTTCAAATTTAGTAAAATTTCATGTACCGATTCTTCAATACCTACTATCGTAGAATATTCATGTGGCACCTTCTCAGATTTTGCACATGTGATACATGTTCCTTCTATTTCTCCAAGTAAAGCCCTTCGCATGGCAATACCCATGGTATCGGCTTGACCTTTCATAAGTGGGCACAGAATGAAACGACCATAATAAAGACGATTACTATCTATTCTTGATTCAACACACCTCCACTGCAGTGTTCGAGTGGATCCTACTACTTCCTCTCGAACCATACTATAATAATACTATTATTAGATCAGATCATTGAATCATTTATTTCTCTTGAAATCCTTTTTTATTATTTCTACACACGTCTTTTTTTAGGAGGTCGACATCCATTATGTGGCATAGGTGTTACATCACGTACGAAACTTAGTCGTATACCACTTCTACAAATGGCTCGTAATGCTGCGTCTCTTCCAAGTCCAGGACCCTTTATCATAACTCCTGCTCGTTGCATACCCTGATCAACTACAGTACGAATAGCATTTACTGCTGCTGCTTGAGCAGCGTAGGGTGTCCCTCTTCTTGGGCCTTTGAATCCAGAAGTACCAGCGGAGGCCCAAGAAACCACTCGACCTCGTACATCTGTAATAGTTACAATAGTATTGTTCAAACTTGCTTGAACATGAATAATTCCTTTTGGTATTCTACGTCCATTCTTACGTGAACCAATACGCCCATTCCTACGTGAACCAATTCTTGGTATAGCTTTTGTCATATTTTATCATCTCATAACTATGAGTCAGAAATATACAGAAAGAAAAGATACGGAAATATCCATTTCATGTTAAAAGAAATCCCCCTTTTGTTCTTCCTTTATTTTAAAAAGTTTTTTTTTAAGGGTTATCCTTGTCTCTGTTTATGTCTCGGATTGGAACAAATCACTATAATTCGTCCGCGCCGACGGATCAGTCGGCATTTTTCACAAATTTTACGAACGGAAGCCCGCATTTTCATATTTATTATTCCTTACCTTAATGTTGAATCTATTCCTTCGAAGAAAATAAGTCTCTTGCATTTTTTTAATTGTATCGTCATGAAAATGAAAGGAATGCTTAAAAAATTATCTAATCGTTCGAATCTTTGTTTCGAAGTCTATAAATTATACGTCCCCTGGTTGAATCATAACGACTTACTTCAATTTTGACTCTATCCCCCGGTAGTATCCGTATAAAACTACGGCGGATCCTTCCCGAAATATAACCTAGAATTACATCTTCATTATCTAAGCGGACCCGGAACATACCGTTGGGAAGTGATTCAGTAATTAAACCTTCATGAATCAATTTTTGTTCTTTCATTCCAGGTAAGCTCCTTGAAGTATCAACTAATGGAGGAAAAGTTATATAATTCACTTTTCTTCTCTATAAAATAGGAAGTTAGAGATAAAATTAGGATACCGGAGGAGGAGGATCACCAAATATATAACAAAAGTTCGCCTCCAATTTTTTCTCGTCGAGCTTCTCGATCCGTCATTATACCTTGAGAAGTGGAAAGAATTACAATTCCTATTCCACCTAAAATCTTAGGAATTTGTTGGTAGTTGGAATAAATTCGTAAACCAGGTCGGCTGATACGCTTTAAAATAGTTCTATGTATTCTTTTCCTAGTCTTTTTCTTTTTATGTCGCAGAGTTAAAACCAAGAAATTTTTGTTACCTTCTTGATGTTTCCGAACGTTTTCAATAAAACCTTCTCGTAGAAGTATTTTCACAATATTTTCGGTAATATTAGTAGATGCTATTCGAATCGTTCCTTTTTTATCCATGTCAGCATTTCTTATAGAAGTTATTATATTGGAAATAGTGTCCCTACCCATGGCGAACTATAATTATTGGTGCCTTCTAATTTTGATATAATTAACATGTTCTCTTTTTTGTTTGTTTTATTTTCTTTCATTTTTTTGTTTATTTTGTTTAATTTTTAATATTATAAAAAAAGTATATGCGCGAGACACCATCTACTACTCTACTAAATTTGATCTATTTTAGATGTTCTGATATATCCTATTTTAGATGTTCTGATATATCATAGTCTCATTTAGTATTATTTATAATACCTCGGGAGCCAATGAAACTATTTTAGTAAAATTCAACTGTCTCAATTCCCGAGCGATCGCACCAAAAACCCGAGTTCCTTTTGGATTTCCTTCTTGATCAATGACAACCGCAGCATTGTCATCATATCGTATTATGATACCGTTGTCACGTTTGAGTTCTTTACAAGTACGTACAATTACAGCTCTAATAACTTCTGATCTTTCTAGTGGCATATTTGGCACTGCTTCTTTAATTACAGCAACAATAACGTCACCAATATGAGCATATCTATAATTACCAGCTCCTATGATTCGAATACACATCAATTTTCGGGCTCCGCTGTTATCCGCTACATTCAAAAGGGTTTGAGGTTGAATCATATCATTTTTTTGGAATCTGTTATTTTAATGGAAAGGATGAAGGAAAGAAAAAAAGAAATATTTTCTGTCCAGAAATAAATAAACTTGCAGTTGTTTTTTCATCCTCAATATACCATTTAGTTCTACATCTCCATCCTGACAAATTTAGTTCGTATAGGCATTTTGGACGCAGCTAGTGAAATAGCTGCTCTGGCTACAGTTTCAGATACTCCACCCATTTCATAAAGTATTCGACCTGGTTTAACAACGGATACCCAATATTCGGGGGATCCCTTCCCCGAACCCATACGTGTTTCTGCGGGTCTTACTGTAACAGGTTTGTCGGGAAATATGCGTACCCATATTTTTCCACCACGACGCACATATCGTGTCATTGCTCTTCGCCCTGCTTCTATTTGTCTAGCTGTGATCCAAGTGGGTTCGAGTGCTTTAAGAGCGTATCTGCCGAAACAAATATGATTGCCGCGACAAGATATTCCCTTCATTCTTCCTCTATGTTGTTTACGAAATCTGGTTCTTTTGGGGTTATAGTTGATGGTCATTTCTTAATTCGATCTCTACTGCAGAACTGGACACGAAAGTTTCCTTTCATCCAGCTCCTCGCGAATGAAAAGATTCACTAATATGACATATTACAGATACACATGGAAAAAATAATCCAAAAAGACATTTATCAATATTGAATTTGTTATATAGGAAGATATATGTACGGGATATATACAGATAGAATGTTTCTATTATGCATATTTATGGATTATAGATAATGTTTATAATGTTTTTTTTTATAATGATCCTTATTTTGACCCTTCTCAAATGATGCCAAAATATTGTAATGTAATCTAAAGTTTCGCGGGCGAATATTGACTCTTTGCTTTTTGTTATTTCTAGGTCAATCCATGACTTCTCGAAATAAATTCATTTTTTCTCGGTTCGTTCCGCCATCCCACCCAATGAATTATTCGGATTTGTTTTCAGTAGAATCCTATGCAGTCACAGGTTTCATCGTTCCTATAGCTTCTCTATTAATGGTTAAGTCTGAACTCTGCAATGGAGCTCCCCAAAAAAATTTCTCTTCTCGAGTCAATCTACTTAGTTTTTATTAACTCGAGGCTCTTTATTATTCATATCACTTTATTTTTTTATTATTTTATATTTATTCAGTTTTGATGCTTTATTACATTGCCTTTTATGAGGTAATTCATAGACCATCCATATTGGAATCATATATCATTGATATTTTTGTTCTTTCTTTCTCTCATCCTTCCATTTATCTACATCTCTTTATTTTTGCTTCACAACCCAACCCATAAATAAGATTATTTCCATAAATAAGATTTTTTATAGAAAAGATTTTAGTTGCAGTTGCTGCAACTATATGATTGATCCACTCATCTCATATAGTGACTGTTTCTTGGGATATTGATATTACGAAGCAATAAGTTAGTTATTAGTTTTTTTATTATACTTATTAAGTTAAGTTTAAGTAACTTATTAAGTTTAAGTAGGGGTCAGTCTTTTTTTTAATCCCAACTCTTAACTCTAAAGAAAAATTAACGAGTCACACACTAAGCATAGCAATTCTAACAAATGGTCAATCGAATTTTTATTCAACCTTATAGAATTGGAATTGCTCATTTTTGTTTGATTTAATGGAAAAAGAATGAACAAGTTTGTGATTTTTTGTTCTATCACTGAATAGAAAGGAAAGACAAATAAAAGTCTATTATTGCTCCTCCCAAAATATCCAAATTTTGATGCCTAATACTCCATAAATAGTTCGAATTGTATAGGAACAATGATCAATTTTAGCACGAATTGTTTGTAAGGGAACTCTCCCCTCTCTGATCCATTCGACACGTGCAATTTCTTTTCCGTTGATCCGCCCTGCAATTTGCACTTGAATTCCTTTTGTATCTGTTTGTTCAGCTAATTCAATAGCTTTTTTCATTGCCTTTCGGAATGAAACTCTATTTTTTAATTGTAAAGCTATATATTCCGCAAGAATATTAGGTTGCCCATAGGGTTTTTCCACTTTTGTAATAGCAATATTGAGTCTCCGGTTCACAGAATGCAATTTTTTTTGTATATTCACCTGTAATTCTTCGATGCTTCCTGTTTGGCCCTCTATTAAGAAATTAGGAAATCCAATATAGATTATGACCTGGATAAAATCGATCCTTTTTTTAATTTCTATTCGTGCAATTCCTTCGAAACCCGAGGATATTCTCCTATTTTTTTGTACATAGTTCTTAATACAATTCCTTATTTTTTCATCTTCTTGTAAACT